GTTCTATTTTTGGCACTTACGAAAGGAAATTGACGTGCAACCAATTTTACGCTGACCAGGACTAGGTCCTCAGATCAAAGAGCCATATGGGGCTAAAAAGCCCTCTCATCGGGAACAAGACCCAGCTCTTTTGACCACTTCTCCGCCTTGGACCTAAATGGCGCCCCTGAGCTATAGTTTCTTTCCTTCTCTGGGAGCAGCTTTAGCTTTGTTGACTTCGGCTTGGCTTTGTTGATCCCCAGAGTGGTAGGCATAGGAGTAGAAGTAAGAGTCTCCTTAACCACAGGCAGCGTAAATGTCCCTTGTAATGGGACATGAGCGTAGTAGAGCTATTGAACTCGCCCGTAGATTCTAGTATAGGAGAAGAAGGGAGATAAGAGTGCGGGTGAATAGGAATAGAATCCAGATAGATATCGAGTACGAGCTAACGAATCGAATAACCAAACCAGTCCAGTGCGAGATAGCAGTACAGTTTCTGAGTGAATAGTCTAGGTTAGGAGGAGTCTAGATTGGTACTAATGAACCAACGGGTAGTGTAAATGACCCTTTATATGGGGCATGAACGGTCTAGAGTCGCTGCTGTTGCTAGGAGTTCCCCTTTTTTCACAGGCTCCGATGAACCTAGGCAACGGCATACGAGTTAGCGTCTACGGGTAGCTACTGGAAATCCTTTCACTTTAAAGTAGTAAACTACCTTAGTTTTGGCTATCTTTAGGTTCTAAGCAAGCAAGCGAGAAGGAATCCCGGACAAGAAAATATCGATAAATCATACGCCAACTTCCCCACTCTAAGCTTTCTTTTGAAGAGTTCGGAAAGTTCACTTATCCGAAGGAGAAGCCAGAAACAAGACATGCCCCCAATCATGATATTTTCGTTTGTGGAGTCCTTTCCTTTGACTTTGAAAGCTTCTTTAATTGAATTCAAAGATCGATAGCTGTGAAGCATGCTGTCTTATTACGATGAAAATAGCAGGTTATCTTCCCCGCCTTGATAGAGAAAGAGAAACCGATGCCAAGAAGTCTTCCCAAGTCGCTTGCTTAAGGTGGTTCGTCTGACCAAGAAAGAAAGTCCAAAAGGAATGGGATATTTTGCCAGTAGATCTGATTTCGCGAGATGCGATCCAAAATATGAGACTGGATGCCGAAGGCGCCCTTGGGGTGATCTCGTAGTTCCTACGGGGTGGAGATGATGGGGTTAGACAGCTTTTCCGCGGGCCTACTGCGAAGAAAAGGTTCGCTCGGTGTAGGTATAACCTTGATGCGCGTAGCTATTGCCTTGATCCCTTGGTCTGCTCGGGTCATTCCATTCCATTGATACACTGCTCACAGATCAGTCCATTGATACGCTCATCGGGCTCGTCGTTAGGAAGAGGTGGGCTGACAAGGAGAGGAATCATTCCCATCGGTGAAATGAATCTCTTCTCCCAGCTCTTCTAGTTTGGTTTAATCAGAAAGAGTAAGTCCACATTGGCCGATAAAGCCGATAGTGGTTGAGAAAAGACTGAGCTTAATAGAGCTCCAAGTGGAGTTCACTCAGGAGATCAAGAACTCCTAACCGCTCGGATATTAGCAACTAGGTATTAACAGGGCTTTAAGTCCGCTGAGGTAACTCCTTGGCTTAGGGCCTTTCAGGAGATTAACAACAAGACTTTAAGAAAGAAGGAAGTCCACCTTTGGCTGAGAGTAGAATAGTGGATAGACTCTTACTGGGAGAAATAAAGCGCTTCTTCGCTGTCTATTTACCCTTCGGATCGGACCTGTATTGCTTTAGTCCTTTGACTCTGAACGAAGGGATTTTCGGTTACTGCAAGGATCAAGGTCGATCAAAGCTGGAAAGTTTCACTCATTAGCTGCTAATTGTCCAGGGAAGTAAGTCCTTGGCTTAGTCATCGAAATCGACCGATTGATAAATTTCTTAGGTAGTGTCGAAATCGCTGTGTTTAGATTCTTGACCTCTGCTTGCCGATCGGTTACAAAAGATCGAAAACAGATCGATTGGTAGAGGCGGCCTTTGGCTAGAGAGGGCTTGGTGGACCAGAACCAATCAGCTGCATCTGAAGGGCCATACACTCCCTCAAGTGATCCCTGAACATAGGCCTGCCGGGACCCCGCCATAGATAGCGATGGTGCTCGGTAGCCGTCCAAACGGAAAGAGGCGCCTGTTCTCGTCTGTAGGGGATCCGAAGGGACGACATGGAAAAAGCTCTAAACGCAGTCAAGTTCTAACTCAGTCGCGGGAGTCTCCCTTGTCCAGTAGCCATTCTGAGTGGGGAGTGCCATGGCACATAATGAGATCTTTCTTACCCAAGAAGCCGGTATAAACGAAACGGTCTAGGGCATATACGCACCCATAGACACTAAAGCAAAGCTAAGGTAACAAAATGTTTGGTGTGACTCCCAGCGGATCAATGGTTTTTAGCTGCCCAAGGAAAACCTTTACGAGACCTTTTTACTGGTCTTCCCGCGCCTATGCCACTCGGAGTTCAGAGTGTTGTTAGCTGGTTTAACTGAGTCAACCGGGCATAATGCATTCGCACTGGGAACAGAGCTTCTAGATTCTTTGATTCCCTTTATTTCATGTACCACAAGTAGACCCGGTCAGAATAAAGACACCTTCTGCAACTACTAGCCGGGGAGAGAGAGGAACGAAGAGATTCCGAAAGGTGGGCATTGTCTCAGATCGTGACATAGATATATCTGCACAGCAAACACTCCGCATATCTACCCTTTCCCCTTGGATCACTAATGAAATCCCTCCCCTTACCTTATTGTTAGTTGTTAGACTGCTCTTTCCCCGAACCCCTACTGGCTCGCTGGCTTGTTATATCGTTTTCTAATAAACTTTCCGTCTTTCTTCCTGCTCGCAGGGATAGAATTGGATTGACAGACCCAGAAGGGAGACAAGCTTTAGACCGAAATGAATACCACAGGATTGATTCATATGCATCGTCTTCTAAGATAAGACTTGAAGACTGAAGCTTCCCTTGCCTTGCTTTCATTTCTTTCACTGGAACCAGTTCCATTCTTCCTTCTCTCAATCAAAGGAAGGGAATGCAACCTTGATCGGCAAATCCTTTCCTTATTCAATTCAAGAACTTCTGCACCACCTTCTTAGTAAGACTTGAGTAAGAGACCGCTTCCACCCATTTCATTAAATAAGAAATTGCTAAAATAAGAAAAGCCCATTGGAGGGGGAGATAGGGCCATCCATTCCCTACATAGAGAAGGGCCATGGGGCAACCCTCTTTTTTTTGTTTGCAAGGGACAAGGGAGCTGTAGGAGCATTGATCTTATCCGCATTCATTTGGCACTTGTGGGCATTTCCTGCATCTGAGGAGTGTTCCATCATGACTTCGTTTAGATAGGATTTATCCACTACGGATAAACCCCATGGATAGCCTCCGAATTGTTCTCCTTTTCTGTTGCCCCTGGAGGATATTCCCGAGTCTTGATATACTGCAACATGTCATGGTACCACGGTCTCCCATCAGGCTCCTCTTCTATTCTATATTTAAGCAATAAGCTGGGCTATCTCTTGCTTAAATTTGCAGCGGTTGCAAGTCAACTCCACAGTCTATCTTAGTCATTGAGGCTAAAGTGGGCAGAGCATCTGCAAACTTTCTCACGACTGAGATGAAAGAAAGTGACTTATTCAAACTTCTCCAATAGCTGGGAGAGAGATTTCTGATAAGGGATCAGACCACTCCTGGTGTTCGAACTAGTCATTAATGGTCGGCTTCATTCGTATCCTTATCCTTTCGGTATGTGTTGTGAACACTTTCATTTTTAGCCTCTCATCTTCTCTAGAGAAGCAAAACTCTAAGGGATAGATGGTCCAACTACATAACTTTTTCTTTTTAATTACTTCCATGGTCGTGCCTCGTGGCACGGCAGCACCCGTACTATTGAAATGGTTCGTCAGTAGAGATGTTCCCACAGGTGCCCCTTTTTCCAATGGTACTATAATTCCTATTCCTATCCCTTCATTCCCTCTTTTGGTCTATCTACATTCAAGGAAATTCATACGCTCCACAGACAGAGCAAAAAGTAGAGTCTTGGTCAGAGCAAGCCGTCCTATTCTATTACCAGACATAATTGGGAGAAGCTCATCCGAAACTAGAGCTAGAAACGCCCTATTTCGTTTCGTTCCCGTTCTTCATTTCCTTCTTCTCGAATCCAAGGGGGACAACTCATATTTAGAATCTTTCTGCGGTGTGCTCGGTTTACTATTCTTTCGTACTTTCTTCTTTTTACCACGCGATAGGTCAGCGAAGCGTGAGCGGGCGCGGAGAAGGAAAGGCCAAACACTTCGGCCTAACGGGAATAAGCAAGGACGAAATGAGAAGATGAGGTGCCCCGGGCACCCCCAAAGAAGGGTCGAAGCTTTTCGGCCTGTAGCTTTCCCCGTCCCCCCTTCGTCGTGCGGTGCTTGTGTGGGGGATGCGCCACCAGAAATCGGGCTTGAAGCTCTCACCTTACCAACGAACCGACAGCTGATGGCTGTTGGTCACGACGACTACCAAAAAGCTCCAATGAAGATGAATATTTCACATGGAGGAGTGTGCATCTTTATGTTAGGTGTTCTTCTGTCGTGCGACCCGGCGGCTTATGTGCGACCTGTGGCCCATGCCTCCTATTTGTTCAGGGCGGGCGGCGTGAACTCTGATTCGATCCGGGTATTTAATCCCGCCGCTGAGATGCTCAGTTGACTCCTTAACCTTGATAGGAAGATGGCTTATTCAATAATTCGTGCATAAGGGTAAGGAACTTTGGATGAACTAATGCGAATGGGTGTAAGCTTCGATGCTCGGAAACACCCAGTGCTGACCACACTGAGAGACACGAAAGCGCAGGTAACGCCAGTTGGCGAAGTGGCGTTAAGCATTCCTAGCGGTACGAAAAGAGAGGTCGTGATGATATCATCTACGTCCGTACCGCTCCTCGTGGAGTAGATCCCGCATCCAACCAAGTCTTTGACCAGGGAACGGGAGAATTCCCACTACCGCTGGCAGGCCAGCCGGGCCGTGAGCGCGGTGGGAACGGGCTTCCCAAAAAGCCGGCCCGGGCCGGGGTCAGCATAGTAGAATGAAGGGGACGGCCGTTGTGTTGGCAAAGCCAACTTCTTGGGTTTCGGGCGGAGAAAAGCCGACGTGGGGACTCGGGTCGGGGCGCAGCGCAACTAAGAGAGCCATTCCATTTAGGGCGAGACAAAATGGGCCGGCCCGGGCGGTCTGGTGTCCGAGCCGATTGGTCAGACGACGACTACTTCTTAGATTCTTATTATTAGCCTACCCCGGAATGGAATAGAAAGAACGCGAAACGCTAGCGCAACAGGGCCGGTTTTGGGGGATAAGCTTGTGAAGAAGCAAGCTATCCCCGCCCCGACGGTAGCTGCTAGCTTTCCCCATCTCTCCTAAACTTCCCCCGGTCTTCGGCCCGAGCTGTATGAGGCAGAAACTCGTCCCACGTACGGTTCGGAGGCCGAGCCCCACCCCACAGGGTGCGACTTAGGTCAACTAACACAAAGAAGATAGAGTTCACTCAACGATTGCCTTTGGGTTCCGAACTCCATATGGGGAAGGAGCGTTGTTCTTTGCGAGGTCTCGATCATTTACATGGACCCACTTTTCATTCTATTTGTGGGAATTTGATGATCTATAAACCGTCCCTAACGAACGATCGGCTCATCTTTGAGCATGATGAATCACTTCGTGCCGACCTGTTGCCAATCCACTTTCCGACCTCATATGAGAATGGAAAACTGGAGCATTTTCTGCATCGGTGGATGAAGAATCGCGAACATAATAATTTCTGGTTGACCATGTTTCCAGAAAAAAGATACTTTCGAGAAAGGACGAGCACGACTGAAGTGGCTATACATACAAATCTATTTACGGATCTATATGCTTTGATTGGAACTGGAAGTTCCAGAACTGGCGGCTGGTATACCACCATAATGAAACTGCCTTTTATTTTTTTTATTCGGATCGGATTTATGTTGGCTTCGTTGGGAGGCTGGCATAGTTTGTTACGTCAGCTCCAAAAGGAGTTGTTGCCTTGGAATTGAGAAAGTTCCGTGGAGTTCATAATTGCATAAAAGAAGTCAAAGTAGTGGCTGCGGCGCGTTGAGGCACTTCTTCGACGGTCCCCGTACGCCCGGCCTTCCGCCCCGCTCTGAAAAATGAATGGGCCGGCACTACTAACCAAGCCCAGTTCTCGCCGATAGGCGCTGGTAGCTTGCTTCCAAGCCACTGCACTAGATGGGCGTGTAGTCGTAGTAGTCGGTCCTTACTAAAAAGTAGTATAACTGCTCTAAGTAGAGGGAATGGATGAATTCCAATCTTTGACCTTGAGTCCTCCATTCCATTAGGGAGTCGCTAAAAGGCTCAAACGGGGATCGGCCACGAAGGGAGATCGTGTGAGAAGTCACTATGAAATGGTAGAAGTCCTGCCAACGACCTTAGTCTATTGATCCCCGAGGCTGGGGCGCAGAGTCCCTGTCCTATACGTGGGAATCGCTAGCTGCAGTTCGCTCAGTAAATCCTTCGTTGAAGCAACGGCTTACTCATAAGCACCTCGGCCATCAAGACCCGGAGGCATAGACAGTGGTGGCTTATCGAGCAACTCATCACTCTTAAGATAAGAAGAAACCAAGGCTAGTCCTCTCTTTGTGTTTAGAACGAGGCACCTTTTTTTTATTCGATTGTCAGTGGACTTTTTCATTAAAAGTGGGAAAGTCTAGTACCGAGATGAACTCGATCGCGGAAATCAATATAAATGGAGGACTCACCAATTCGATTGAAGTTTCATTTAGGGCAAAAGATCTCTGAACTAGTGGGTAAAAGCCCAAACCTCAACCATCCTTGATGTCGGAAGCTCCATTACTGTTGCGCCAAGCTATTGAGTACTGAACTTGCTTCTATATGAATACCTCTGCTTATTTCTATAAATGAAAAAACCCGGAACACTTTTCTAAGGTTAAGGTCACATGAGGCCAATTCAATCGATCACAAAAATAGGTCAAATCGATGACAACGCTTCACTCGGAAAGCATGCACAGGTGTGAAGGAACTTTGAATTAACTTAACTTCTCCTAAGAGAACTCGAATTTGCGAACTTGCGATCACTTTCACAACAATGCTTGGATCGAAATGGGAACTTGTCAGCTCTGCTTGGGCTGTGTCTTCTATCGTTAGGCCGTTCGTTTAGTTCTTCTTCCGCTTTCTGAAGAGTCTTCGTCCACGGATTGTTCTCTTGGTTGTCAAGCCTTTCTTTTATATGAAATAGTAGACGCCCGTTTGAAAAGCGAACCTCCAAAAGGACCTCTTCTTAGTGATTCATGTCAAAAAGACGGGGTTTGGTGACTTGAAAGTCCTTTCTGCTTTGACAGAGCTTCAAGCAATTGGTAGGACCAAGAGCCTTTCCGGAGTGAGTAGACTAATAAATCCAATCCTTCCTTCAGCAGGGGTTGCTGCTTGACCTTGATCTAGCGGAGTGAGAATCTTGTTATTCACACCTGAAGACGGTAACTGAGAACTACTTGATGGCATAGCATCGGAAGCAGCCGCATCTCATAAATAGACAAAACAACTAGGTGCCCCGGAAGGGTCTTCCATGTCTTCTTCATCAAGAGCTGCTTCTGGACGGATACTACTGACTTTCACAGAGGTTGACGGACGTTGCTGGGTTTTTTCTTAGGATTTTTATTTAAAGGGAAGATGAGTACGCTACTGAATAGCCCTGGTATTCCTACCCTTCATCAATCAGTTCTCCAACTAGAGAAGAAAAGCGGAAAAAACAGTATCGGTATCGACGGATCAACAGTTACGAAAGCTCTCTATCCAAAGCCTGAAGCCGTAACTCATAGCTACAGGAACTCAACATCAGCAAATAGGAGCTTTTAAGCCAAGTTTTGATGCCCTGAGATGCCTTCTATCGTGAAGAACTCAGAACTAGGGGGTTCGCATTCCGATTTAGGAAGAAAACAAGCAACTTCAAGGAAAAGATCTGACAAAGTTACACCTTTGAGAAAGGACCAAGAAAGGCTGCTCTTGAGCTTGAAGCCCCTACTCTTTCGACAAAGCAACAAGAGATACATTTACGAAAACAAAAGAGAGCCTTTTAAGCACACTTTGAAGGTACCTCTAATGCTATCTATCGTGAGGAAGGTGCATACGCTGTACCCCCCTTTTCCTCCAAGAAAACCTAGAAAGTCCCTCTGTAATCCATGAAACTCTCCCTCCTCAACTATTCCAGACCAATCCCTAGAGATTAGCTTGGTACTTTCGCATGATCGGTACAAGCATCCAGTAGAGTTAGAGAGGAAGACCTATCCGATAAAGTAAAGTGCAGTTGGTTTCGCTTTATCCAAATAGTTTGGCAGGAGCAACTCCCTAACCGCATAGAGGTTTCTTATGGCATCGAGTGATATCTGCCTTAAGAGTGTTGTGTGTGGTTAAAAGCCGTACTTAAATATGAGGGTCTCTGATCCCGAGCGATGATGCAGGGATCTGCTAACCAATGCAACCGGTAGGGGTTTTGTAGAAGGATAGGTTACCATCTTCCTTAAGTCTTTCGTTTGTCTTACAGGTATCTTTGTGCGTAAAGTTTTGGTTGGTAGGGTCCTACCGTGTGAATCAGTTGCAGTTGGTTAAGTTTATATTCTAAGGGAAGGGAGGGCTTTCGAGCAATCAGTTAAGCTCTTTCTGTATTAGTTAATGGTTAAGCGATATCTCTATTAAATAGATAGGCTCACCTCGGTAGTTTATCAACTTAATTCTATATATTTCATATAAATGAAAATAAGAATAAGCTAATATATTTCCCTACTACTAGTGAGTCGGCCCTCATAGGAATATCGTGTCAAATAAATAATATTGTGTAGTTGAAGGGAATTCTCCGAAGAGAAAATGGATTATGGGAGTGTGTGACTTGAATTATTGATTGGTCTGTGTAGATATACGTCTGCCACATCGGAATTCACAACCAAATGTGTCTTTGTTCCAACCCCTGTGGAACCTCTATACAGAAGATAGGCTGGTTCGCTTGAAGAGAATCTTTTCTATGATCATATCCAAATCCTGTTGTACATGAGTAGGCTCCGTAAGATCTAGTATAATTCATTTTCCACTTACTTAAATACTTAAAATAGACATAGTATGGAAATGCATTCATTTCCTTTGCATTGATATGATTGATAATACTATCGGGGTGAAACAAGAGAATGCCTTTACTACAAACTCCAATGTTGGGAATGTCTTTGAAAAGCTTCTAACGGATCCGGCGGACCATATCTATTCAAAACACTATCTTCCTACTCAATTCTTACTGTTACTGTAACATGGCCTATGAGTCTGAAGACATACCCTAGTGATGAGTCGGTGACGTTCCTGTTGCTAAACTGCATTCAACGCTCAATACGTGTACCTACTAATCGTTCGGGTCTATCACCCTCACTGTTTGTTCTTGCTACTTCCTTCCACTATCGTTGCTCATTCTACTATTGGACAAATATATGTTCAATAGTAGAAGTTAAGTACGGATTGATGAGTACGTACGATCAGTAAGTGCCCCACATACAACAGTGAAAGAAAGAGCCTGGAATACCCGATTGCTTGAACCCCTGCCATGCTTGAACACCCCGGCTTTGAATACCAATATGTGGAGTCCGAGCCTGAGTGCACGTATGAGGCAATGTAACGGGAAGAATGGATAGACCTACAGGCCAGAGAACGAAGTAACGAAGGCCACATAACGGAGGATAACAGAGGAGATGCAGCTAACGGTTTCAAAAGCGGTTAAAGCATGAATACCAAATATGGTTGCATTCACGCGTTTGCATTTACGAGTTTTCTTGTTCTTACTGATCTTGTTCGGGCAAGGTGTAAGCCAACGTCCTTTGTACACCTGCTGCTAAAGCCAAGTACGAGTTCCAAAGAGCTAATCAATCGGCCTAGCGTGCATAGCGAGAACATCACTGACGAGTCACCAAAGCGGTAAAA